TTTCAAGAATTTAGTATTCAAGTCAATTATGCATTACATTAATTCGATTCATTCAATTTTATTATTAAATAAAATAAAAATGTAATTTTTCGAATTTTAGAATATTAAAGATTCTAACGATTAAAGTAAAAGCGGGTAGCGGGAATCGAACCCGCATCGTTAGCTTGGAAGGCTAGGGGTTATAGTCGACGTTGATTCATCGTTTTTAACGTCTCTAATTCAAAACTGAACGTGAAACTTTGGTTTCATTCGGCTCCTTTATGGAAGATGGATAAATTCCCAGATTCAGACATGAACGAAATAAAAGAATCCGACCCATAACGTCTATGTCAGCTTTGCTGTCTGAATATATTCAGAACAACCCGCTTTCTAGACGATCCCTATAGAAAAGAAAAAGAAGAGGGTTATATTCTAACAATCTTTCTAGTTACTTCGTTCTCTACTTCTATTTGAAATAATCCTTAGGAAAAGCGTTTTGTTTCCACCGAGCTAAAACAATTTTTCGATGTCTTTAGTAAACCAAAGACATTGTTTAATAGCTGTTTTGCTTCAATTTCCCCTATATAAATTTTCAATTATATAAATGGAAAATTGAAGATTTAGTTACGATTAGAAATATACTTTTTATCTTTATCCATGGGTCCTTTACTCATACTTATTCAATTGGAAGTATTGATCCAATAAAAAAAAATTATGTTTCGTAATCTCATAATCCAATTTTTCTATTTAAAATAGATTCTTGGATACAAATCACGAGAATGTATATTCTTCCTCGAATTTTTCATTGAGAGGTAAAGGATTCAAGCCTTTTAAGAACTAAAGTTTTTGTTCGGAATGAATATATGAATATTAATCAAACCGAAAGACCCTTTAACTATATAGGGGGTTATAGAACGAATCACACTTTTACCACTAAACTATACCCGCTACAATCCGATTATTGTATATAAATGGACCTTTTGTCGACCCTAATCAAAAGTAACATAAAAGATAAAAAAAAATCATGAAAACAAGAGCGTTTACGTGTTGTATCAGAGGACCTAATGAGATTAGGGAAAGAGGATTTATTTAATTTAAATAACAAAATACCAAGTGTTTTTTTGCCCGAGGTTTTTGACCTATACGTCTCGAACTTAAGCCATAACACAAAAATGGATTGTGTCAAGAAACGACAGTTCCCTTATTTTTTATTAAAACTGGAATAAAAGGACTAACTAAGAAAGAAACGGCACTTTGATTCGATATCATTTGATTCTATATCATAGAAATTTAATTTCTTTTTTTTTTTTAATCGCAATAGCAAGCAAGTGTTTTTATTTTTTTTTTCAAAATTAAAAAATCGTTTTATTTATGATTCGTTGGAACAAAAGGGCGGGCCCGGCCTGGTAAGTACTTAGCCGGGCCGTGAAACTAAAAAGCCCCAAATCACGAAATAAAAAAAAAGTCTATACTATGACGGGCGTTTTCAAGCCTTATTTTTTATAATGTAACATAGTATTATCCTTTTTCAATTGGGAGGAGAGATGGCTGAGTGGACTAAAGCGTCGGATTGCTAATCCGTTGTACGAGTTTTTCGTACCGAGGGTTCGAATCCCTCTCTTTCCGTTTTTGTTAATGACTTGGTATTTTATTTCGAATTTATCGAGAGCTCATTTTTTATTTAATTAGATAGTTAAATAGTTAAAAATGAATACTTAAAGAAGTTTAAAGATGTGGAATATAAAAAATCTTACTAAATAACAGTTTAAAATCAAACAAAGAAAACAAAAACCCTACCCTTTATTCTTCACGTCCAGGATTACGTCCTGGATCATTAGACAGGAATCCGAAGATAAAGAGAGAAACAAAGAATATCACTACCGTGTAAACAAATAGTTTGAGAGTAAGCATTACACAATCTCCAAGATTTTTTTTAGGAAAAAAGAGAATAGATTCTCCACTTTTATACCGCATACCCTACTTTTTTATTTTGACACCAAGAAATGCAGTGGGGTGATCCGGATTTGTCGCGGGTGTACAATACTTTCAATATTTGAATTGAGAGTGTAAGACTTATCTGATCTTATCAATTCTATGCATTTTTTTTTTTCAAATAAATCATGAATTTATCTGGAACTTTATTAAAAATATCATCGAAAACTTACAGCAGCTTGCCAAACAAAGGCTAAGAGAAAAAAGAACAGAGGTATTACTGGCATAATATCTACAATTGGATTCAAAAAAGCGTAGGCTTCAGGCAATTTGGCGACGAAAAAATTACTGGAAAAAAGAGCAGAATTAAGGTAGATATAGATTAAACTAAATATATTAAGCATAACAAACATTTTATTTTGGGGATAATTGTATTTATTTTGATTGAGTTATTAATAAATTGAGTTTTTTATTATTATAAATATGTTATTATTGATAGAAGAAAAAAATGAATAAAAAGAAAATAAGATAGACCAAAAAACTTTCTTTGATTTGAACTCACCCAATCAAAAATCCTTCTATATCTCAAATCAAAAGAGAATAGAATAAATCATACTTTCGTACAATATCTTAATTGAATTATATGTAATGATCAATAAATTCAGTTAAATTCTATGTCTACGTGTATAAAAATTTTAGTAATCCATTTTCTAAATAATAGATATTTAGACTGGAGTTGACGAATAACCCGTACCAATATTAGTGTTTATTAGTGTCTAATAGAAAAAATGGGGCGTGGCCAAGTGGTAAGGCAACGGGTTTTGGTCCCGCTATTCGGAGGTTCGAATCCTTCCGTCCCAGATCATACCCCGTCTATGATTATTATTAATATAATAATCACATTATATTAATTATTAATATATTAATATATATCATAATATGATTAAATATATATTAATATATTAATAAAAATTGCCTTTGCGAACAGTCTATTCTATTAAGAATAGAATATTGGTATAGAATGTGATTAGTATTTATTTTTTTAATAATCTTCGGAATCGTATCTTTTTCATAAATTTCATCGAGTTCAAATAACACGCATATGAAATAGGAAATTAAATAAATTTGCGATTCGTTAAGTTAAATAGTACCTGTTTGACAAATTTTACAGTATAAATCGTAAAAAATAACAACATAAATTTTCAATCTTCCCTTACATCAGTGTTTTTTTATCTATCTTTTTTTACTCACAGATGGTTTAATCCAATATAATATGGATTTATCTCTCTCTTACTGATGATAAAAAATGAAAAGTCCTTGCTGAAAAACTATATGTTATGCAAAATACAAATAATTGTATCGGATAGGGAATTTTTCAATCAATTAAATCTTTGTAACGAACTCTTATGAGTTCTTGGTACTTGAAGACGTGTGAAATTGTTGAATTTATCCTATCACTATTACGTTACTTGAAGATACAGATTCAAAATAACTTGTTTATTCGTGTTATATTAGTTATAATTAGTTAACTAATTATAGTTTTACAAAAAAATATTCGATATTTTAAAATTTTAAATATCGAATGATATAAATAAAAAATAGAAAAAGTTTAGAAAATAAAATTTCTATTTTATAGAATTTCCACTATTTAATTCTAAATATTTAATTCTATTAATCTAATTAAATAGGGTTAAATAGATTGCTATGTACCGACCGAACCAATGATTATTCATGATTCCATAATTGAATCAATTACATATGGGTTCCAAACCAAAGGAATGTTATGGTAAAACTTCGTTTAAAACGATGTGGTAGAAAGCAACGTGCGACTTGAAGGACATGATCCGCTGTGGAGTCTTACATCCACCATTTTTTTATATATTATATAGGAATGAAAGTGCTCTTGGCTCGACATCATTTGTTCTGTTACGCTGTAACCCTCTTTTTTTTTGGGGGGGGGGTGATGTAATATAGTACAGGATGGAGCTCGGGTAGAAAGATTTTTTTTTCAGGGGCAAGAATCTAGGGTTAGTATCAATCAATAAATTGGAACAACTTCGTAAGTATATTTTCGATACATAAACCTAAAAGGTCCTATTCGAAAAATTTCCAATTCAAAAGGAAGGTGTATTACGCAGGAATCAACCATTCGTATGATTCTTTGACAGAAAGAAATCACAAAAAATGATATGTTGCTGCCGTTTTGAAAGGATTTAAAGATCACCGAAGTAATGTCTAAACCCAATGATTTAAGGTAAAGATCCTGGAACAAGTAAATACCTTTTTCAATTGTCTTAATAACTGAAGAATCGAAATAGATTCTAAAGGAGACAGACAATAAAAGGGTTAGAGACCACTCAATAAATGAAATATCTAAAAGGGTTCTCTTTTGAATTATTTCAGAGTTATCCAACTTGAGTTATGAGGGTGCAAATACGACTAATTTTATTTTTGATTGGATAAGAATAACAAAAAAAAAGTACTTAAATCTATAGTCTAATTAATTTGATGATTTTATGGATATATTTGATATTGTAATTAGATACATAGACATAATTTCGAATTTTCTCGAGCCGTACGAGGGGAAAACTTCTTATACGTTTCTAGGGGGGGTATTATTCATCTATCCCAATGAGCCATTTATCGAATTGTTGCAATTGATGTTCGATCCCGACGAGAGGGAAGAGATCTTCGGAAAGTGGGTTTTTATGATCCGATAAAGAATCAAATCTATTTAAATGTTCCTGCTATTCTAGATTTCCTTGAAAAAGGCGCTCAACCTACAGGAACTGTTCATGATATTTTAAAAAAGGCAGGGGTTTTTACGGAACTTCGCCTTAATCAATAAACAAAATTCAATTAATGAAATAAAATATAAATAAAGAAGGTGTGGGTGACTTGTATATAGCTTTGTATAACCTTTTCTTTGCTAGTTCCTCTTTTGTTCTATTCATATCATACTTCCGTTTAGTATTGTATTGTTACTTTTAGTATTGTTACTATAGAATAGTGTCGTTTATTTATAACGACAAAAAATGGATTTCTATTTTGTTGATATAATAATGGATCCAATAATTTTAAATCGAAAGAAAATAGTATAGAAAAATATCAAGTGAATAAATACTAAATGATATAGAAGAAATTGGGTCTATAGACATAAAAATTTGCATTACCGTCAATGGGGTTATTTTCGTTGGAACTCTATGAACAAAAAAAAAACAAAGGATCAAACCGGTTTATTTTAGTTATTGAATAAACCTCATTTTTTATACTTCTCCCCCGTCTTCCTTAATTTAGTCTTCCACCTATATTATATATAGTGCCAATCCAACACAAGTCCTTAGTTTTTTTATTAAATTTGATTAATTTGAATTGATTGAAATCATAATTGTTAGTTCGATTTAGAATTTGTTTTATCTTTTGTATGCTTTTCTCACTATTCATATTGACAACAGTGTATCAAATAAATATAATCCGATCGTGGATAAATGGATCCATTTATCCCTGTTCCATAGATTTTATTTCATTCAAATAATGGGTTCTTGGATTTTCTGTCATACAAGAAGTCTTTTTTGATTAAGATTTAAATAAATAAAACTCGATATATATTAATTAATGGATAATATAAGAGACAATAGGTGGTCTATAAATATTTGAAAATCTTTGACTTTAATCCCTATTTTATCTTTTATCTGATAATTTTTTGTATTTTCGTCGGATTTGTTCATTTTTATTATGTTCAGAGTGGATTAGAATTTTTTTTTTCATTTTTTTGGTTTGATTGCGTTGTGCCATTCAATTTCGTTATTTATTAGGATTCTGATTGTATCTACACATTCTAATTCGTTTTTGGGGGTTGCTAACTCAACGGTAGAGTACTCGGCTTTTAAGTGCGGCTAGCATCTTTTACACATTTGTATGAAGCAACAGATTCGTCCATACCATCGGTAGAGTTTGTAAGACCACGACTGATCCTGAAAGGAATGAATGGAAAAAGCAGCATGTCGTAGCAATGGATAATTCTGAGAATATTTCATTCTTACTGAATAGGTTCCAAATCTTATTTCAATTGTTTAAATTCGTGGTGTCTAACAATTTTTGAAAAAGAATCTTTTGGGGGTCGAGTGAATAAATGGGTAGAACCTTACTATAAGGTTACAATTATAGGTAAATAAAAAGTAACGAGCTTCTGTTCTTCAGTTTTGAATGATTACCCCATCTAATTAGACGTTAAAAATATATTAGTGCTTAATGCGGGAAAGGCTTTTCTGATGAGTGGATTAGAAATTTATTATGAGTCCTAACTATTAGCTATTCCCCTTTATGGGGTAGAGATAAATGTGTAGAAGAAGGCAGTATATTGATAAAGAGATTTTTTTTTCAAAAATCAAAAGAGCGATTGGATTGAAAAAATAAAGGACTTCTAACTATCTTGTTATCCTATAAATGAACATAAGGGGCTAGAGAGTCCGTTAATGAGTTTGACCGAGGTATCTAGTTTTTTCTTACTATAAAATACCTTGTTTTGACTGTATCGTACTATGTATCGTTTGATAACCCAATAAATTACCTATTTCTTTTCTGGTTCAATTCAAATCGAATTTTAAATGGAAGAATTTCAAGGATATTTAGAATTAGATAGATCTCAGCAACATGACTTCCTATACCCACTTATCTTTCGGGAGTATATTTATGCACTTGCTCATGATCGTGGTTTAAATAGATCCGTTTTGTTGAATAATGTAGGTTATGACAAGAAATTTAGTTTACTAATTATAAAACGTTTAATTACTCGAATGTATCAACAGAATAATTTTCTTATTTCCGTTAATGATTCTAATCAAAATAGATTTTTGGGGTACAACAAAAATTTGTATTCTCAAATGATATCGGAGGGGTTTGCAGTCATTGTAGAAATTCCGTTTTCCCTAAGATTAGTATCTTCCTTAAAGGAGACGGAAATCGTAAAATCTTATAATTTACGATCAATTCATTCAATATTTCCTTTTTTCGAGGACAAATTACCACATTTAAATTATGCATCAGATGTACTAATACCCTACCCCATTCATCTGGAAATCTTGGTTCAAAACCTTCGATACTGTGTGAAAGATCCCTCTTCTTTGCATTTATTACGGCTCTTTCTTCACGAGTATTCTAATTGGAATATTTTTATTACGCCAAAAAAATCGATTTTTGCAAAAAGTAATCCAAGATTATTCTTGCTCCTATATAATTCTTATGTATGGGAATCCGAATCCATTTTACTTTTTCTCCGTAACCAATCTAATCATTTACGATTAACCTCTTCTGGTATCTTTTTTGAGCGAATATGTTTTTCTGAAAAAATAAAATATCCTGTTGAAGAAGTCTTTGCTAACGATTTTCCGGCCACTTTATGGTTCTTCAAGGATCCTTTTATGCAGTATGTTAGATATAGAGGAAAATCTATTCTGGCATCAAAAGAGACTCCTCTTCTAATGAATAAGTGGAAATATTATCTTGTCAATTTTTGGCAATGTCATTTTTATGTATGGTCTCAACCAGGAAGAATTCATATAAACCTATTATCCAAGCATTCCCTTGATT